AGTGATCAGTCATCTCATATGCAATTTGAAACTGCCTCGTCCCTTGATTCTCACTTCAACAGGGGCCACAAGGAGTAGACAGACATTCCCCGAACTCTGAATCGTTTGGAGAACTCACCCGCTCCGGTTCGGGAAATCCGTCACTTTTGACTTTTGTCTACTGATCGTAACTCCCAAGTCAGAAAGGGCTTATTCGTATACCTTAGCTACCGCTTCATCAGCGATTATCACATCATCGCCTAGTACCAGCATACTTAAGAAAGCGGCGACCTGGATTCATTCTTTTGGCACACCACCACACCACTATGTGATAGGGCGAACAGGGGCAAAGAGGGAAGAGTATCCTAGAGGTTGACCAGCAACGAATGATAGATTAAAAGGTCTCCGGGAGCATGAAACACATTGTACGCTAGACATGAATTCACACACGAAGATGCGAATAACTGATCGAATAGGATCTCAAAGAGCGTCACAAGCGTTTACCTATCGGTGGCAGACTTGAGATCGAATGAAAAAACAGTGTCATCTCGCCAACTAGCTGATCCAAAGGCTTTGTTTGTTGGAAGATTCCATCCATTGGAATCCGCCCTAAAATGGACATCAACCAATCATGGACCGGTTTCACTTTGGTTTACATAGTTTCTCATTGCGAAGATTCTTCGCTTAGCCTTCCCCTCACACGACTTTCCAAGTCGACCCTAACTTAGAGCGAAAAGTCTGTGGTGAAATAGGGACCTAGTAGGGTCCTTTCAAACTGATCTAAATAAGTTCCCGAATAGATTTTATTCATCGGGTCCAAAGCCTATCTAATCCTCTCGGGCCATAACACCCCACTGTAGCCCCTTCACTATGAGTTCAGGTGAAGAGCTTCACGAACGAAGAAATCTCAAAATAAGAAATAAGGGGTACTCCAAGGTACCAGACTGGAAGCTTACCTTCGTTATACCCCAGAAGATTGATGATCTGATCTTTTATACCACATGCAAGACCGCACATAAATATATTACTTTTGACGGGGTTGGGGGTCAACCACGACAACTCTTTGAACTTTACAAGGCAATCCTTGACCAACGATGCAGAGTAAGCCTCCCCTCCGCAGAAAATCATGAGATCATCCGCAAAACACAAGTGGATGATTCTCTCTCTATGGCACCTCCAATGAAACTTGAAGCGTTTGTTAGTGGACATTTGATTCATAAGTCCCGAAAACACTTCCATCGCTAGGACAAACAAATAGGGGGACATCGGGTCACCCTGCCTCAGGCCTTTCTCCCCAGCAAAGAAACCACACAGCTCCCCATTGATATTAATAGAGAACTTAACTGTGGATATGCACTCAGTAATCAACTGGATAACAATTTCCGGGAAACCTACGGTTCTTAAAACCGCAATGAGGAACTCCCACTGAACTCTATCATACGCCTTCATCAGGTCCACCTTGATGGCACACCTTGGCGAGGAACCTCAGGGACAGGCTCCGGAGCAACTTGATTTGATGTTGATTCATCCAATCTGGCTCGCTTGGATTCTGGATCCATTGAGCTATCTTCGTCTCGCGAGCGCTTGCCCAATCTCTTTTTTCTCCAGCAAGCCCCTACGGACAATACGGACAAGAAGGTCGTCAGTGTCAAAATAAAAAGCAGACCAGTGGTTTCCAATTCCATTTTCTCTAGAAATATAGATAGATTTTTTCTTATTCCCCTCTCATCTTTTTCTATTGTTTTGTTTCATCGAGATGTATACATATATATCGAAAGTGTGCAGTGAGTAATTCTCGTCCTAGGTCTTCTTCTTAAGCAAGACAGAAGGTTCTCTTCCCCCGTTAATTGATGAGTGGTAAGGATCTTTCTCTTGTATCGGTGCACGATCGGCAATTAAGAAGAGGAAAAGGGCAAAGCGTAAGAGCATTACCAGATCCGTCTTAATCCCGAAGCCTTCCTCTTCAACTTTACAACTTTCATTCACTTCAGTATTTACTTAAGTAATGATCGAGAGCACCGATGTGTACACAAGTTTCTTTTTCTTTCATCAAGCAACATCAACCTCTGGGCCATACCTAATAGCGGAAGGAAGGCTTTTTTCCACCGAAACTATAGAATCATGCTTCGCCTGGCTGCAGCAGCAGACACCCAAGCATCAACTCACCCTTTCGAATAAAGCTGAGCAAACCAAAGCTTATCACTGCTTGCTTCTCAAGTGAAGGATAAGATCTTAGCCTACTCGGCTGGCATGATTGAAGGAGATGCCCCGCCCTAACTCATATCTTCCTTCCTCTGGGACATTGGTGCACTTGCAAAGTACTCCTATCCGCTTGTAGAGAGTCTTTCTCCGACCTTTGAAGTTGAACACTTTCTCAATTGTGAGCTGGAAAGTGAGTCTGAAGCGAGTTGGTATGGTCTAGGGCTTCCGATTTACAGGCTATGAGAAGGCCTTCCAACTCTTTCATAATTGTTCGAAGAAGTGGCCGAAGAAGGACCGGCTGGAGAGTAAGTAGTACTAAAGTCTGTTGGTAGGTAGGGTCAAGTTGTTGAGGGTTCCAAACCTCTATAGTAAGTAAATAAAGCATAGAAAAAGTGCGCTCTATAGCTAGCGGAAATGGAACAGGTTGAGGAGAAGAGCTAGTTCCCTTTTTCACTACGTAAGCCTCGGGATAGTTAACATTTCACGAGAGTGGAAGAGCTTATTTCACACGAAACCAATCCGAAAAGAAAGATATGAAAAAGATCACCTCACTGCACTCGCCCCCACCCATTCTTTGATTGGTGAAGCGGCGAGACTATTCCGTCCATGAAATCAAACTACTTTGTTGTAGATCCAGACGGAAAGACATGCATGCTCAAATTCAACGAAGAAGCTCTGAACATGGTGTCTCACGCCATCACTCACTTTCCTTCATAATTGAACAAAATAGTCAGCCTCAAAGCAATTCTTCGGATTGCCTTCATAGGTAAACTTATTTATCTATACCCAACCCACTGCCCATGCCCTTAGGACGCATGGTCTTAACCACCCACCACCCTCAATCACGAAAACTAGAAGAAATCTAGGATGGCACTCGTTAGATAGCAAAAAAGGTCAATAAAAGCTTCTTATGTGGCATTTGTCCATCAATCCCATTCTATGTCTATGCCATCTTATTTACTATGGATTCAACCTCTCGATGCTCTCCTTGTCCTTCCGGGATGTCGAAAGCTTCAGTCAACACAGTCCTGAGCCCACATCTATCTAATAAGAGTCCTTACCCCGCATTCATCAATATCAATAAAAGTAGCAGGCGTGAAGGTTTAGTATACTCACTTCTAGTTACCGCACAACGTCCTATCTTCATTACCTTGGAACTATGTATTGCAGTTGGCAGATCACAGAAGGAAGTCAATAGCATACTAGAGTAGAGGGTAGGGGGGAAGGAACTGATTTAGCAATACAGCTAAACCACTAATTATCTATAATAGGTGCCTATCTCTTTTCTTTTGTTACAGAATAAAAGAGTAAGGCATGAAAGATCAGAGAAAAAGGAATCCGTCTTAGAAGTTCATAGACGGTTAAATACAGTCCTCGGAGAATAACTAGGAGAGAAAGAACTAGGAAGAAATAACTCTAGCAACAGGGAAAGAGAACTCCTAAGAGTAAGAGCAGCCCTTCGTGTAGGAAGGTGTAGGAGCGAAGACACTCTTGCCCCTTCTTCCACTAGTCTTAGAGCTAGGAACTGGGAAAGAGTAACCGAGATAAGGCATGAATGAAGGAGGTTACTAAGGAATGAAGGAGCCTAGTCTATTTGAGGCGGGATGCCCAAGAATAGAAGTAGCCATATGCCGAAAATCGTCTTCTGTGATGTCAGGGGTCTGCTCACTTGCGACAAGCGGGCATTCTCTGCCATTGATTCTAGCAAAACCGATTCGATGTCAAAGGACAAAGGAAAGGCGACAAAAGCTCTTATTCCAACAAGCCCAGAAAAGAAAGAGGAGAAATTGGCTTAATTCTTACCGATGATATTACCAGTTATTCCGACAACAGCTTATGATATCACCCTCGGGTCACTCCCTAAAGAGTGAAATCCATTCCTTTAGCATAGCAAGGCTACGTGGTCTTCTCTTCCCACAGCTGATTCTATACCAGTCTTCTATCCAACAGCGCTTACTCTTGAACCGGTTACTCTCGTTGCGGTTATTGCATCAAGCACGGGTTACGAAAGCAAGGGCGTTAAGGCTTTCCTTCTCAGATGGGGCCTAAGGACTCTTTTCTCGGTGGTACTAGAATATGCATGTAAGGAGCGCATTCACGAGCACTAGCTTTCCTGGCTTGGGGGAGTCTTGAAGTAAGCTATCCCACTAATGCAATTCGATGCTTCCTGCGTCGAAGGAAAGTATGGTCAATCAGTCGAAGACTCCCTCAAAGCCCCTTCTCAAGACACTCTTTCTTAGTCCCTTTGCCTTCTCCTTTTCGATGCCATCTCTTATTTCCCCTTAGATGTCACTTCCTCTATCAAATCAAAGAGCGGCTATTCACCATCAGGAAAGACAGTAAGCCAAGGAAAGGAAGAACTTAACTTCTAAGCTGGCATAAGGGATTCAAAACCAAAAGCACTAGGAAGAGAATGCAAGTTGGGAAGGATTAACCTGATTGATTGACCTAAGGAAAGCAAGGAACTTCTAACCCTAAGGCTTATGGAATTGATGCTTTCAAGCGCTAGGCCCCTTTTGAAAAAGGAATTGATAGAGGTTGGATCAATAGCAATAGTTCAGATAGCCACGAATGGGATTGATGCATAGGCTGCAAGGAAGGGAATGCGCAATTAGGACCAATAGGCTTCGACGAATACGAATGCCTTTCTTTCGAGAAGATGCTTTGAAGGAGAAGGCAAGCAACTGGCATAGTTAATGTACGAGGAGGATTCTATCCTATTAGAATGAAGCAGGAATCATCCAAAGCATAAAGCCCACACCACATGGATTCCTACGAAAGAGGGTGCATAGCGGGAAGAGATTGTGCACAAAGAATCAAAATGCCATTGATTCAAAAGCTATCCACTTGATATGAAAGATATCCCCGAAGAGGATTGATGCCGAGACTAGATTCGAAACTAGGGAAGGTCGAAGGTGCTTTGATGGAATTACCGATCCCAATTGAATCAATAGATGCGGGATTACCGGTCTTAGGAGGAGCAGTGGGCAAATCCCCTGGCCGGAAGCGAATGGCTTGTTTGCAAGAAGGTTTTTTGGAATTGAATCAGAGCAAAGAAGAGAAATTCAAGTAGCTCTTAGAAAGGTAACTGAATGCGTATCCGGTGTGGCACTTTCAGGAAGAGAAGTGGGATATCGCTAAATTGAGTATACCTCTAGAAATATCAATTCCGATTGAATGGACAGATGTCTGCTTTAAAAAGTCAGTAAGGCACTAGGAGAAAGGGCATGCCCCTAATCGGATTGAGGGACAGACTGCACATTCAGGCACGGAATCAACTGTGATCGAATAAGCTCTTTTGAGGTCTAGAAGCAAGGTACTGATTGGGGAAGGCAGGGAAGTAACTGAACTGACTTAATCCCTTAGGTATTCGAAGAGCAGAAGGCTTACTAAGGAAAGCAAATGACATAGTGAAAGAGTAGGCAGAGAATGCCATGGTTGTTGTTCAAGAATAAGCCGTTGTCAGACTAGCAATTGAATTAACTGCTATTGAATTCCTAACCGCTGCAAAAGACAAGAAGGACGTAACCGGTGTTAAAGTTAGAAGGGTAACTGCTCTCGTAGCCGCTCTTGGGACTGATTCCTTTCCTGGCCTTAATGCCCGAGGAGCAGGGAGTTACTCGTCGAAGAGAAGGGATAATAGTAGTAGGCGGACTAAGAGCAGTTGGAGGAAGGAAGCTAGGGAGATTTAGCATCCTATTATCGCCATATACTCTTTCTGGGAGGTGTGCATGATTCCATGTAGGCAGCTTATAGCCTTCTTTCCTTGTTTTGTTGAACTCATTCACTCCGAAATTCCCTAAAGAACAAGAAAGAGTCAAAAGGCCGAAGAAGAAGGGCTTGTGCACGAATCGCCTCTTGCAAGAATAGGTCTGAGCCTGATGACATTCCTGCTTTCCTTACCATGTCCAATTATAGTTAATCAACTGCAAGGAGGAATTCTGGTGGTATCGTATAATAGAATAGGCTCTTGCCACCTTTCCTGACCTAACTCATCTCAGATGCGGAATTACCAAGGGCCAAAGGGGAAAGGTACGAAAGTAGGCACAGAAGCAACTTACATATATTAAAAAGATGCCCCAGAGATAGCTCTAAAGTCTTCGTGCAAGAGACGATTCATTGAATTCTCTTAGCTCAGACAAGAACGAAATTAGATTAGTCCCACTTCCCGCAGGAGTACGCAAGCACATTCATTGATGCAGCGAATGCAAGCTCCTATCGAACTGGTGGAAGGTTTGACATGATAATCCGCAGCTACTGCTATCGAATCCCCTGTTTTCGCAAGTGAATCAGAGCTGGAAAGGGCTAGCCGATGTGGGACTGATGACTTTCCTGGATTGGATTCCTTGCTTGCATCCCTTGCCCCTTCTCTAATTCCTGGAGTAAGTTAAGGTACTTCTCTTGCCACCCTTCTTCTTCCTCGTGTTGGCCTAAAAGGAGGATGGGTTTCGCTTGGAGGCTCCCATCATCGTTGTAGCCAGCCGTTGTTAGCGGCCAGCTAGCGTAATCTTGTTTTTTGGGCTCTCTGAATCTTTCCACGAGCATATAGGCGTTCGCGCATTCCCTGGTAAACATTTTGTGCGCCTTTCTTTTCTTTTTTTGAATCTTGTCCTTGAGGACGAAACAGTCCTTAATAGGATGGCCGGGGAGAACCTTTCTTGCACCGTTGAGATTCGTACACATTGATGGTCCCAGTGCTCCAGTTCTTGTCGAAGACCCCGGACATGCATGAATCTTTCCAGCTATTTTTTGGAGTCCCCAGTTGGCTTCCCCCTTCAGGTAGCTCCCTACATGTTCTGGCCAGTGTTGGTTCCAGCATTATCAGCTTCAGTTGCAGTTCCAGAGATTGGCTTGGCTCTATTCCGCAGTTGTTTGTGAGCCATCAGTTCGGCCTTCCCTCCATCTAGTTCTTTGCCGTTCTTGGGGAAGCTCATAACGGTTATAAAAAAATGAGAACTCCTCCTATTGGACGTCCATACACGATAGCAGCGGCTAACCAGTCGAAGACTTCATATAACTGTCCAAGTTCCCCTTCCGTATGTATTGCGTGTTTGCTCCAATCCGGTCAACGAAGTCAACTGCCTTTCCTGCCGCCGAAGGAACCTGTGCCTTTGCCGCTGGTGCTACTTCAATGGATTATGGGTAAATGTTCACTATTGTCTCTCAAATAGGAAGGGATTCCGGGATTCTTAAGTTCTAACAGGATCTGCCTTTGCTTGTGTCTCCACCTGTGCCCATGCCTATGCCTCAAGTAAATAAATAAGCTTTCGAAATGATGAGTCGGTTGTGGATAGAGAGGTAAGGATCCGTATCAGGTCGGGATGCCGTTGTTAGTGTGGTACCTCTAGGGCTGGCTGCTCTCGACCCCTAAGGAGAGGTAAACGAATGCTCTTCGAATTGGTACCTAAACCCTAGTTAGCTCCTGCTACCTATGCTGCTTTCCCTGCTGATAGGTGATCAACGGAGACTAGTGCTTTTGCTGTTGTCTCTGCCACAGCAGCCTCTGCTGGTTTGTTTGGATGCTCCAACGCGTGCTTCAACCGGCACAAGATCAATTTCAATTAAAAAGACTGAAAATGGAATTGAAATAGCCGAAACCCCATGCCAACATTTCATTCAATGTTTGGCCGTCCAGCGAATGCTCGTTCTGTTGTCATACAGAATCGGAGAAAGAAAATAGAAATCGTATAATTAATTATGCACTAACTTGATGGAATGCATATATGAGGAACCATGACATTTCTGGGTTGTCACGGAAGAAGTTGAAAACTCGAATTCGCAAGGACCCACTGGGTTTGAGGAGGACTAGTAGATTCGATGGCAGTGCGCCAGGGAAAGGGCCAAGCTGTACAAGAATACCCCCATTAAAGTACCAGGTTCCACAAGCAAGCTATTATTCCTCGCCTTTTCTAGCTCTAGCCTCTCCTTGCTTAGCTTAGTTTTCCCGTATCCCGGCTATCAACCGATTCAATCCCCGGAAACTCAACTCTCTCAACGTGCTAGACCTTAAGATTCCACTAGAAAGTATATGTATTTTCTTTATCTCTCTCTCTTATTATCTGATCGATTCAACATCCTAATCTCAGAGCCCCTAATCAATAAGGGCCATAAGGTAAGGCAATTCGAATCAAGAGCGGAAGAGTCTCGTACAAGACTAGACTTTCTATTCGTGAGATATGTCTTCAGTTAAAGATCTGCTGGAAGAGTTTCCGGACGCCTTCCTCGCCTTACCAACTCGATTAATAGGGCTTTTGGGCGAGTTTTCTCTCTGCTCTTCCTTTGGTTATATACCAACTCACCTGCCTAGATCAGTGGATTCTCCTGATTCAGCGGATCCGGCTTCGTATGAAGCGTCTGCGGATTACTAAGCCGTGGGTCGAGATCTTAGGATCTAGCTAGAAAAGACTTTTTACACCTTGGGGAAAGCCCATACAGCAGAACGAGACCCTTTCATAAGGAAGGAGTTCTTGTTGCTTTAAAAAAGATCTGGCGAAGAGCACCAGTGAGGTGAGGTACTAAACACTTTAAAGAGCTCACGCGGATTATGCCTACCTTGGCTACTGGTGAAGAGGGGGTCAATTTACTTAACCAAAGCCATACCTGAGTGACTTAGGAAGCGGCTTTGTCTTAGCCTTTCTACCTTCTGCCCGAGCCTTTCATGGAGGAAGGGCTTCGTACCGTACTCGAGCTTTGGATCAATGTCCCACCCTCCGCCCTTAGGCTTGTAACGACAGCAAGAGTTAAGGATCTTTTGTGCTCCTTGTTTGGCCAGCCCTCACAATTGGTTGGTTGCTGTTACTGGTTCAAATCGTTCTTCTATGTGCTTGTTTGGTTCGGAGAGTACGCCACCTTGCTCCACTTGATGTTCGTATGCTGTCTTCTCTCTCCCACCCACTGAGGACGAAGTTAAACAGACAACCTGGGGGGAATTCCTGCGGAAGGAATTCATCATCTTGCCGAGAAAGCTAAGACTTTAAAGTCTAGGGCTAATAGCAAGACAGAGAGATTCGTGGAGAGATGTGCTATACTATATTTATTTCCTCATTGCCCCATCATATTTATGATTCCAGTTACCATCAGATTGAATGAAAGGGATGACCAGCAGATGATAGCAAGGCTAAAGAGATTCAAGATTCTCGATCAGATGAGCGGACAGGGCAAGCACGTACTACCAGAAGAGTAGACCTCAGAGCGATAGATTCCCAGTGCTTGAAGAAACTTACTTGTAGCCTTCCTTCACTCCTGAACTAGACTCAACTGAGTGCGCCTATGATAGGATCCTGCTACTAAGGAAAGGACTCTAAGAGACTGACTTGCGATCTAAAGAAAGTGAAATTCTGGTCGAAAAGAAAGTCTATTTGAGAGACTCTTTCAGCTTTCATCTAAAAGAGACCTTGAACACGCCTTCTTACGGGACCAAGAGTCGTAATTCCATGGCAAGGGTTCTTGTAGCTCCCTTGCTGACACTGGTTCAATCAAACCCGCCCTTTCGAGGGTTAGGAAGGCGCTGTGATATGACACAGCGAGGAAATGTCGTCCTCCCCTTTCTATCATTTCGTTACGTGTTCCTACTCGTACGACAGGAAGGGTGACGAGACTGACTGAATCTTCCCATGCTTCTTCTGTGGTCAATTAAGTTGATGGTCGGAATGATCACGGGAGATTCTCCGTGGGCCTGATCTAAACTGGTTTGAGAATCGTAGCTACTGGAGTCAAAGTTCTGAAGTTGAAGAGTTGACATCTCCAAGGCTATCTCATCCCCACTAGTATACGCGGGTTTTCCCCATGGCTGCTTTCCATCCCGGATGAACTTTTGATTATGATACCAGTCGAGTACAAAAACGTAGCAACAATCGCTTGTAATTGGTATACTATCGTCGCCGGTCGTTTCCCTTCATCGACAAAATATGTTTCCAGCGAGAGACCTATACCATACCATATTACTATGACGGGAGCAGAGCCGAAAGCAGATCCATACGTTGATCCAGTCAAAGAACTAGTAGATCCCAAACGAAGAGTTTGATTCTACTGTCGAATAGGAAGAGAAAGGCCTATTCCACCAACTACTCTTTCTCAACTTTAGGTATATTTCTAACTTCTTCCAACTACGGTAAGGAGCAAAGGAAAGCTGTTGAAAATTATCCCACTCGTCCCTCTTGCCCATTACAACATAAGGATTGAAAGAAGAAAATGAAAAAAAGGTTTCCCGGATTGAGCTTTAAGCATAGAACGCCAGAATGGATAGATTAGGAGCTGTCCCTCGCGACAGTCTGGCTTATGGATGGGGAGCTGTCAGTCCGTAGGTAATTCACCCGCAGCTTAGTCAACAAGTAGGGAGGGAGCCAATTTGCATGGGATAGAAAGTAAGCTAGCGAAAGTACTACTTTGAAAGTCAGTCATATATAGTGGAAAATGACATTGTTAGTATATCCAGCCGATAGACGACTATCACTCGGTGAAATGCTTCCAACTCTACTCTTTTCTTCAGCGGTTCAAGTCAGTATTGCTAGTCGAGTAAGGAATAGATGCTGGTTGGTGGCCAGCGGAGACAGATAAGAAAGAAGTAGTGGAGCTAAGGGACCGGGTTCGGGAGAAGAATGCATTGGTTCGGAGAGAAGTACCTTATGGCAGATTCACATCAGCGATTGAAGAGCATCAACTACGAGATTCTAATTCATGATCTCGACTGCTCGTCCCATCTTTGACTTTCTGATCCCTCAGATAATATTGGTGACCTGGTGGCTTTAGGATTATCCCTGGCACCATTAGATGGGGGCAAACAACCTGCCAAACTATTCTAACGCATTATTCTGCCAAGCAAGGCTAATTACTGCGCTGCCCCAGAGCAAAGAAGCAGATCTCGCTGTTGACAGTTCTGGTGAAATTCTTTGATTCGGGAAAGTCAATCTGGCTGCTAAAGAGGTAATAGCTAGGAAATGAGATAGGGTCCCGGTCTTCTTCCCCCTTAGAAAGGAACTCTTCGCCTCATACGGTTCGAGATCGAGAAAAAGGATTCTCAGTCTATGTATAGAAATGTCAAATAGGTAAAATAGGCATTCTCGGGGAATGCTTACCGACTTCATCTCGCTTAATTGAATCTCCCGCGACAGGGAAGGGATCATTGGAAAGCGTTAGTGGTTGGCTAGACAGAGATTTGCGAAAGCTCAAGCTCGGGAGAGGAATAGAAGGGTTGGCTCTTTTTCCTTAAGATCTTTCACCGGACCCTTACTGATTAGGGCGGATTGCATGCTTTTTTATTATGCGACCCGACCTCCTTTCAGGCTAAGGAAATACCTGAAAGGGGGTATCCATGGCAGAAAGAAAAAAACCGTATCCTATCGGGAAAGGAGTAGGAGACACATCCGTCTCATCCTTTCCCCCCCGGATTGAACCACGCCAAACCAGGTAAGAAAGACGGATAACTAAAAAGTTCCTAGCAAATCAAAATCCATGATGTCGATTTAAGGGAAATCGTTCCCATCTCATGAACTCCGGGTAGAGGATCATGCTAGGGTCAGATGATCCTCCCACCCCTTCAACTATAAGCCCAGCTCTATTTATGATGACGCTAACACTTCCAACTCGGAAGCCTTCAGCACTAGGAGTTTCCAAGGCAGTTTACCACAAGGACCCCACACCTAATGGGCAATCTTCTGGTCCAGACTCTTCTTCTCCTGCGCAGCTCCATCCGATGGTTACTCGTCTTCGTGATGCGATACATCGACCATTGGTTCGCACTGATGGCACTGTGCGTTATCCCTTACCTCGTGCTCTAGCTGCTCAGCTCTCCTCTTCCAGTGATGAACCTACTTGTTTCTCTCAAGCCGTTCGCTTGCCTGAGTGGCGTGCTGCTATGGCTGATGAGTTTAATGCTCTCCAACAAAATCAGACTTGGACCCCACAAATATGTTATGTTGAGTGCGCCATATTGGATCCTTGGGAACCATCGACTTCCTTCCCTTGGAAGGCCTTTTCGTCGAGAGAGTCCGGTCTTATTCGAGTTCGGTTGCCTTTCTTTCATGAAGCTTCAAGCGTAGTTCCGGGGCTTCTCCTATACCCCTCCTATATGGAGGAAGATTAGGTGGGGAAGGTCATAGTGAAAGCAGCAAGCTGGAAAGTCGCCGTTGATCTAGTTGCTTCTACTTTCATCGAGATTGCCCTGGTGTTCGTAACACCTCTCTTTGCCGAATCGCCATCAAGATCCATTTCTTCTCACTCTGTTCCCATGAAACCATGAACAGAGAATTGCTGTTCTTTCATCCGTTGAGTTTGGTTCTATCGTAACTACACTAAATAAGTAGTTGATCCATCCCGTTAAAGTTGAGTAAGGGCACTTGCTGTTGCCGCTCAACGAGTAAGCGCTGCAAAGTGAGTAGGAAGAGGGCCGGATTCTTCTTTCTTTACTTGATAGGTCTTAAGGAAGCGATTGACTCCGAGGATCCAAAAATGCTTTCCTTTAGGAGGTCCTACCCGGAACTCCCATTCCAGTACTTTCACCGCCTCAAGGCTAGAGAAAAACCTGCAACATGTGCCTGATGTTTTCACAATAATAGCGTAGTCAAGTAGCCCAGAAAGGGAATCTACTTCTTAAGGATGCCGAGAAGAAGCTCTTGTCTCTTGCTTGTTCGGTTTGCTCTTTTGCTCTTATGATGCTTTGAACTCTGCTTTTGCTGGTACTCTTTCCGTTGCAGGAAAAAGCGTAATAGCCATAGAGTAGTCAATACCCTTTAGTTTCAGAACGGGAAATGCATTTAGGTGCGAAGCGATCCCAGCCCAAGTGATAGAGTGGCCAAGCCAAGTATAAGCACTTCACCCGAGAGCAAGGCGCGCAGCGGGGGGAGATTCTAGTTTACAGGAAAGATCAGAGTCGGATTACCGGATCTCCTCTGCTGAACAAGTAGCTGGAGCAGGAATGAATGTAGCATCTTTACTTTATAGAATCCTAATCTATCCACAACAACCAAGATGCTTCAAGACTCCCCCACTTTTTGCAATCCCACAATGAAATACAAAGAAACACTTTACCACGGTCGCTCCGGGATTGGTAGAGGCTCGATTATACCTGCCAGCGAGATTGGCTTCAACCTTCCCTTTCTCTGGTTCCTAGCCCCAGGCTTCCTTCTAGGGTTCTAGAGAGAATTCCTATTGATTGAGTGAGTTGCCTACCCACTAAACTACCTTTCGAGAAGACCGAGACGAGAATCACGAGCTACCTTCCCTTCTGCCTTTTGTCCCGAGATTGAATGATTCTTCCCTAAGCCTTCAAAACGGAACCACCTTTTGTCACTTCACTACCTTTCTCCTCCTCTCTTGATGAACTCTCGGCTGAAAAAAAGCAAGAGCCATCACAGCTGAGACCATAGATGATTCTATGCCATCCTCATTCCCTTCCTTGCTGGCTTTGCCTTCCCGATGTGGATTCGAAACCTGGACTGACCCAGGAAGTCAATACATGCTTTTGGGACATTCACTATCTCACTTCCGGTAAGACAGAGAGAGGGTCCTTCTAGAACAGGGAAGCCGCTCCCTCTCGCTTTGAAAGAGCTCCTCCCGGATTCTAGGAATAGATCACTTGCTTGCATAGTCCCTCCAAGTGGTTGAAAGCTATCAATCTGGCTTCTGCGAAGAGAATGATGTCGTTAGCAAAAAAGCAATGAAAAAAGCTCTGGGTGACCCTTGAGTGAATTAGGAGTTTCGGGTTCTTTCTACGCTGGCGAACATCTCATGCATCTTTAGAACCATGGAACTACCATCTAATAGGGGCTTACCGTGATGTGATCTCTGTCTAGAGAATTAGGTAACGAAGGAGATGATCGGTCATATCAAGGACGCGAAATTGCCGAGTCAGGCATGGGCAATCTTGTGAAATCGCCTGATTTGAGTCTTGATGTCCATCCGGACCCCATCCCCCACAGTGGATTTTTTTCCCTTTATAGCTTGTGATTGAGTTTGGCATTTGATTAATGAAGTGATTGGGCATTTCACTAGCACCTTCACCCAAGAGACCCCCGCCGGGGATGATTTCACCGAGGATTCCGGCCTCCTTGAATTGAATTGCTCAGGAACGGCTACGAAATCGCACACTCGAGTCTTCAGTCCTATGGCATCAGCTTGGTGAGTCTCCCTTTTGATACTCGCCCGCCTAGAATAGAATGACATTTCACCATAATCTTTGGGCAGGAGGCTTCGGTCATACTACGACTCGGGCACTCACTCTCTCTCCTGAGCTTGAAAGAGAGACCTAGGTGTCAAAGGCACTCCAACTTGCAACATATAACAAGTGAAAAAAGGAATCCAGTGCGTGACTTCCATTTAGATTAGTAGGGGTGAGTTCACTCGGGTCTGGCACTTTCAGGTGGGCTAAAAAAGAGCCCCAAAGGAAGCGAAATAGGAAGAAAGGTTACGTGAAACTTAAGCCTTTGGAGGGAGCTTAAGGCTAATCAAATTCTTGTTCATAAGCACTTACTTACCAAGGACGTTAATATATCTTCAAAACCACATGAGATAGGCACATACATCTCATCAGTTATAAACGATGGAGCGGGAATATGACTGAAAGATGGTATAGGTCCACAATGGAAAGACTAAATCCAAGTAAGCTTTGTTAGGGGAACTTCCCTTATAGCCTTTCCCCGTGGAAGTACGATTTTCTTTGGTGAAAGGATAGCAGTCAAGCCACAAGAGAAGAGATCATTAACATCGATGCTTCCAAGATACAACCTAAAAGAGTAGGGAGTTCGGTCAGAGACTAGAAAAGTACGAAATCCTCCTTACTTTCCAGTCTTTTTCTGAAGTTCCTGATAGATTACTGTCAAATAGCTTCTTCTGCCGCTTCATTGTAAGATCGGCATACGAAGGTGTCAGCACTAAGAAAGCAAATCGGACAATAACAATAGATCAGTACTAAGTTAGAAGCAAACGTTGCATCAGGCCCTAAGCCAACAAAATGGGATAGTACCGTAAGTGTCATCACTGAATCGGGTACATCTGGCTTGGTGGAAACTAGGTCCGCGTGTCAAAGAAGATCTCCGTTATTGAGTCCCCTCTAAGCAGGCTCAGGATATGGGCAGCGCATATGACAGGCGATCAGGGAATTAGCTTCAACATAGAGTACCAGACTTCTCACACGGCTATATGACCAAAGATCAGGTCTCCGACCCTTAGCTACTTTGAAACAACACATTTCACACTGAAAAGAAAAGCGCTTAACGATGCCATAGTCTGTACACGCCTGACTTATCCCTTATTCAGGATTGGTTATTTTCTCATACCGAAACGAACTTAGTTTCTCTTGTGATGCCTACTCCTGAGATGTAGTAACTCTACCTTTAGGTGTACTCTTTTGTAGCTCTCTCCTTTTGTAGTACTACCGCTATGAAAGGAAGGGAGACCCCAGCCCTACCACTGCTAATGCTACTGCACAGAAAGAAAGAAGTAGTATTAGGAATTGAAGCGGGAAGTGGTCCTGCTCACCCACCCGAAAGGAGAGATCTGATTAGAAGTGATTAAGCGGGAAAGGGAAGTTGTGAAGTTATTCCCGACTCTGCAAAACGAAAACAGAGTCAGAGTCCTCAAGAAAGAAGCGTGCAACAATAGTCCTTTTGCTACTGGAACGGTCAGCGCGAAGGCTTCCCCGCCATCCTAATCGTAGTATTAACTCAAAAAACATCGACAAAAAGTAGAGTCAACAGAATGGTCAAACAAAATGACCAACGGCCACCGATCAGTGGCAGACTATCGATCATCGGCTTATTCGCCTTATGGATAAGGCAAGAGAGATCAAAAGCTAGAAGTCTTTTGACACCAACTTCTGCTGCTTAAACAGTTCAAAAGGACACAAGCCTTCATATCCATTTTGGGCCTCCACAAAGCTAGAAATTGCAGTTGGAACAATAGTCATCGCTAAGGCCAGGAAGAAGGGAGACAGTTAGATGCAGTACCTCTACTGTGATAAGAAAGCGGAAAGTAGTCAAAGAATCCGATGAGGCCGTAGGGTTCAATAATCTCGCATCGCTGCGCTGAAGAACAATACAGTCGGTTAGGCGGTCGATAGGTAGGCAAGCCCTTCGTCCACTATTTATACCGAGATCGCTAGGCTTATCAAGCCAAGGTAGAGTCACACCTACCAAGATTCGCCATCAATAGAGGGAAGAGCCTTGAATTGCAGCTAGCACGCCCCGGATGGCTCTAGGAAGAGCCATGGTCACTTGCTTGCATCATCTGTGGCGCTGGCGCAGGTAGTGGAGAACTAACTTGCTCACACACAGCAACTCCAGCAGCAGCCGCCAAAGCAAGAGAATGCAAATAGGGATCAGAGGTAAAGCTATTCAGTCAAGCGCATAACAAAACTTTCAACTCCGAGTTTCTTGGGCTGGTCTTACCATTCCATCGTCGAGTCGATCCGCTTCGTTCTATACTGTAAACCCGACTCCTTCACTGCAACTTCGAACCAATCCTATCAATAACTTCACTATACCGGGAAATTGCCCTGTTATCACGAGCTTGGAATTCGAGTTAGAAACGTGTTAGTAAGATTAGATATCTCTCTGTTAGTCTAGCGCTAACGGAGTCGAAGTCGATAACGAGATTTCCATCAGGTAAGAAAGGTAGATAGCTTCTCATTCACCAAACGATTGAGGACGGAGGTCCCAATGAACAACATGGAATAGAAAAACAGACCCGTTGATGTCAGCACAAACTCCATGGGATCACGCTTACGAACGTCGGGATCTCGCTTCAAATGGATTAGCGGTCGGTAAAGCCCTAAATGTCGATTATCTCAAAAAAGAAAGATCTCATTGATGCGTCCCTTAAGTCAGGTAGTATTTATGCTCATAATAGAGTTCGGGGGTAGAGTACAGTACTAAAGGTCCTCGGACTTCCAGGCGGTATTTGAATCATTTCCTCTTTCTCGCCATTCTTTACTAAAAATGGAACGAAAGGATGATTGTTACATGTGAGGAAGACTGTGTCCATCATTTGCTTCCTCTCTTCTATTCAAAACCATTCAGTCGGATAGCTCTATTCCTCAATCCAAATTTGGATGTGAGCTATACTCCGCGAGGAGCCAAACGGGCGTATGGCCTTGCCTTACGGTCATAACATGCAGCGGGGTCACTACTCCCGCCGAGTAATGAGCATTCCATAAAATCTTTACTAAACTATGACCGGCCATCATACCAAGAAGCAACACACAGTTCTTTCCTTTTCCCGCGGCGCTGTTGGAGCCCCTTTCCTTTGTAAGCAAGTTAAGCAGGACCACAGAGGAAAAGAGAGGGAAAGACAAACGAAATATGCTTTCGTGAAATGTTGTTAAATAGAGGAGAAGAAGGCAGAGAAGACGAAGAGCTGGTGCTATAATAGGCTAGATGTCGGTGAAAGGAAGAGAATTGCACATTCACGCTACGACCCTAATGCTTTCGATCTCTCCATCACAGAATAGGCTGCGACGAAGCCAATCACACATAAAGAAGGGGAAGCAAGGAAGGGGACAAGTGTATTTACTCCTTTGCCCCAAATCCCGGTCTTTTATAAAGTAGCACGTTCCCGGATACCCTCGTAGAAGGTGCGTAGCATTTAGGCCACGGTAGCAAGTGTTCTGTAAGGAGCTGTGGGACTAATATAATAGAAAAGGCTTATGCTTATCGAGCCCTTAAGAGGAAGATGTGGTTTAGTTTTCCCTGTTTTTCGCAAGTGAATCAGAATCGGCAAGATCCCCTCTTGTTCTTGCTGCTTGGGTCTCCCTTGGTTTGCTAGAATAGATGGGGCATTACCGCTCTTTGCTAGGACTAGTAGCAGTAGGAGAAGGCTTGCTTGGTTGAACTCCCTGACTACCTGGCTACCGTTTGCGTTGAGAGCGAGGACCGAGATAGGGAAGTGTATTAAGCCTACGCTAGGCAATTGGACGAAACTATTACTGGGACTCTTCTATTCTACTATTGATTAACTGACCGATACAAGGGACTCTTCCACCTTGGTGCATTCCTGACCTGACTTGGTATTCTCTTCAGTCGGAGAAAACTGGCTACCTACAGTAAGTTGAGAGGATAGCATAAGCTAAGCAGCCAAAGCATAGTAGGCAGCGAAGGAAGCCGTCTCCTTATTCACTAGACTTTCAGTAAAACAATGACTATTGGTGCCCGGGTTATAAAGAAAAGACTCTATCAACAGATGACAGAGATAACTTGGACAGCTTGAAGGTTGATCCGTGTGCCGAGTCTGATCTTTTCTTTCGTGTGATGGATGAAACTTAGTTTCCCATTGAAAATGAGAGTGACAAGTGTGCCGATCCAGCCGGTATCGAGAGCTCTAATGATCATGGCGATGAAGAAAACTAGGTAACCTTAAGAGGCCTGGCCTACTTGCCCCCTAAAGTCGAGTTAGTGCTATGTACGTCATACATACTAGGCGAAACCACCAGACAAAATGTTAAAATACTTCGGGTGCACAAAGTAGCTTAATCCTGATTCAATTAGGGCTTAGGTGCTTAGTTGCGAGTCTCCTGCCGAGCCTCTTCCTTGTTCCTTAGGCTGCCCCTTGAGGGCGCATTAATGAGTCGATGCTGTTACGGCTTTACGAGGTGGAGATATCTAGGATTGCTGTGGATTGATGTAGCTTTCATTCTGAGGTAGCTCTTTCGAGAGCTTCCTTGTCGTGTGTAATAGAATTCTGGAACAAGGGTCTTATCTTACTATTTCCTTCCATAAGGCCTTTCTTCATGCCGGAGCATCCTTTTCGAAAGACTCAACTGCCTCTGCTCGGATCAATGCGTCTTCCGCTTCTTTTCCTGCTTCTGCACCTACTGGGAAGAATGGGCTAAAGCCCTGCGGGCAGCTGGGAGAGGGGAATAGGTGGAGCATTTCAAGGTAGGTCTTTAGCTGCTCCAACGAATCGAGTTGTCTACGATACCCAAGCATGCAAGCAAGTCTTCGGGAATGGAATCGACCTGCCTACCTTCGGTCTAATGGCCGCGGGAGGGGAAGGGCTTTAAGCCGAGTGCTTGCTTGCAAGAATCGACATCGAAAAGTCACTCTCAATCACAGCCTGAAGTGGGGGTACAAGGGCGGATTTCGGGTTACTGTGAAAAGCAGAGTCCTTTGTGCCGGCCGGTAGTTCGATTGATTGCTTGCTATCAGGGCAACTATTCGTGTTTGTGTGTTTCCAATTGGTCATTCTTAAGAGTTCACCTTCCCTTCCAAAGGATAGTTCAGTGAGCAAGGGCTTGCTTTCAGCATTTGGAAGGGGAGAGGAATGACCGGATCTCTATCCATAGTTGTCTGTATCGATATAGATCCTCCGGTTAAGCCTATGGAACAGAGGGAAGAAATCAAGAAAGAAAAGAATACAGCTGCAATCAGTAATAGAAATGCTTTGAAATCCCTATCCCTGAGCTCATATCTGTCCGTCCATCTATTTACTTAATATCAACTGTGTTCTCCCCGGCTCCGATACTTCCTCTTGACCGGCGATCAGATCAAACGAGGGTACTCGCTAAGGAACCTCTCCTCTAGCTCCTCGACTGGCAGTTCCGCTTCCAATTGATTGAACCTGACGGAACCACTCCTTCTAAAGCTAACAACGAACTGAGATAAAGGGGAGTGCTGCCCAGATAGATTCATTGATTCGGATCGACGAGATTACTGCTGTTCCAAAGGATAGTGTCTAAAGTCCCAAGACCCGTTAGCCAAAGACCCTGGTTCTCATCGTTGATTTGGATGTTTTGCCAATGGAAGGTGGGAAGTAGATAGACACAGGTGCCGTTGATCGGAATGATGGCGGAACGGAACTCGTGCGAAAACTGTGGTCCATCAGATCAAGAAAAGGATCCGTCGAGTAGATTTGTTTCTTTCTTTCCGAGCTTCAATGCTTTTGCTTAACAAGCAGTCAGTCGAGAAAGACATCAAGAAATGAAGATAGACGAGTGGATTCCCCTTATTCCAGGCACTAAGCGTGATCCCCAGGGAAGACTCGGGGTACAACCCGACAGGAAAGCTAGCTACTCACCAAGAGATTAGACGGAACGGAGAATGACTTCAACAATTCCTCTGGCAAAATCCTCTGATACTAGAGAAAAATGAACAGATAACCAGGAAAGGCAGATCGGGAAGAAGTTCCTTATCTTGATTTAGGAATAGTGACTGGTAACTAAGCGCATCTACTACTCTAGTCCTTACTAAAGGAAGGAAGAGAGGACTGCTTACCGGTAGCTAATCTTTGCTCTTCTCTCTTTAGCAAGAGGACGATAGGACGATGGAACTAGAAAAGTGTGGTAACGCAGGGTACCCTTTTCTCGACCCAAAGAAGGTTTAGTCAGGACGTCGTTCCCCTCCTTTGTGGTGGTTTTTCAACCCGTTGCTTCGACTTGGGAAATTGCATCTGGATCCGCTCAAACTCCGACAGACACCGCATTATCTGCATCACCAGTTCTAGGCATATAGTATGTTCCAGAGCCCTTAGTCGCGAAGTTAGAAGCAACTATTGATAGATAGTGCCCGATTTCAATATCCTGCCTGCGAATCGAAGCTGTCATCTCTGACGCTCATGGATGAATCACCCGCCGGAAAGGAAGGGGCCTTCCCCTCCCCTCATTAGCCAAGTTGGAAATGGAAGTGGTTGGCTTGCTACGACTAGCCGGAATAGAATGAAGGAATGATGGAATCTCCCACCATTTCAGAGCCAAGCCTTAGAGAGACGGCCAACAAGCCGTATCTTGCTGGTATGGATGGGAGGATCGGTTGAGAAAGGAATGCTTAACTACCGACAGGAAAGCCAGCCAACGTAGAAGGTGGATAATAGCAAGGCAACTGGATGCCCGGGGACCAAGATAATAGCGAGGCATAGTTTCTTCGGGGAAGCCGCAAGCTTTGGACACTACTATATTCATTCGACTTCATCCTTATCACAAGCGAGACCCCCCTTTCTAAAAATGCTCTAATAGTCCGACTTCTTAACAGAAAAGGTTCAGAAGGACCCGAAATCTCCTTGAAACGATCTCTAAGTATATATCAGGTGAGTGTGCTACACTCCAGTACCGGTGAACCTACTTCAACCTGACACGGCTGTGACCCCTTTTTTCTCCGGGAACATTCGATCAATTGGTTGGCGGTTCTTAGTTTCTCGCAAAACATTCTTTTCCGTCTTGGAATAGGGCCTACCCTTACTCCTATAGAGAGCCTCAAAAAATCTATGATTTGAGATTATGTATTTACTACGGTACACTGAACACTCAATATAAAGACAGGAGCTATAGTTCATCAAATGTCTTTTTTTTCTTCAGTGATCAAAAGGATCTTAGCCTTCCGGAGACCGGTCCAGTACTATAGTAGAGGACTCTTTGGGCGGAGGTTTCTGGATCAACTATCTCTCACTTTCAGAATCAAAAGCCACAACTTCTCTTTAGTATCTTATTCTGATGCAAATTGGGTAAACTAAACCTGATGATCGTAGATCCACATCTGGTGGCTGCACGTTCCTTGGTCCCAAGCTTATCTCCTGGTCCTCTCGGAAGCAACCTACAGTCTCTAGATCGAGTGCGGAGGCGGAATATTGCTCCTTAGCTGTCACAACGGCTGATGCTACCTGGATCCAGTATCTTTTCTTCGAGACATTGGTTTCTCCCTCGCACTCCTACTATCTTCTGTGACAATGTGAGTGCTACGTATCTTGCTGTGAATCCAATTCTCCATGCCAGGCCAGGACTTTGCATGTCGAGATTGTTGTTCGAGAACGCGTTGCTCGCTTTCCGTGTGCTATTTGTGCCTAGCGTTGATCAGTTGGCAGACATATTTACCAAGGGACTATCCTCGTCACGTTTTCGATTTCTTCGTGACAAGCTTTCTCTCCACCTTCGGCCCGATCAGCTTGCGGGGGGGTTGTTGGTGGACGATTTCGATCCGGTAGTTTTGGGGTTTGTTGGTGGGGTGATTCGGATCGATCGGACCAATGCGGACCGTTCGATCTGACTCATCAGGATGTTGCGGTGTGGGAACTCACTTCCGGGTCTAGATCTGATCAGATTTGGTCAGATCTGACCCGTTTTATTTACATCTCCTCCGATCTAGGAGGAGAGGACTTTTCCCCCTTTTTTTTCCCTCTCGTTCTGCAGGAAAGAGAATGAGTGCAAGTTTTAAGAGGTATACCTTTCAAACCAGGAAGGGCTTGGATAAAACATCTCGCCCTTAAGGAAGGCAATGAACAGGCATGGATACGGAACATAGAACTACCAGACAGAATGAAGCCCCAAACTTCCGCAAAGGGGCGGGGTGGCTTTCCAGTTACGGATCTTCTCCCCGAGAGTTGCAGGGCGGATAGTGTCAATGATCTGAGCATGGGCGGAGTTTAGGACAGTGGCCACTTCTTCCTCTGTATTCCGGTACCATCCACGAAGGTACCTCTTCCACAGCTGGCATGTGCTCTGTTATCTCAGTTTGTTCTTGTAACCCCTGACCTGGCATGATAACTCCGTTTTTCACAAAGATTTCTGAAAGGGGGGCTTGGCCTCCACCGCTTTAACTTTCTGCCATTGTGGCGGTGCAAATTCTTCATCAGGCTTATACCCGAGCCCATAGTTATCCCTCTTTTCCGGCAATTGAACTATGTCAGTCCGTCCCTGCAGATTCTGCCCCAGTCCTGAATCTGGTTTATAACCATTGGCTAGCATCACTTTTGGCGACCATCCTGTCATTGGCGGATACCTTCGGCTTGGCCAACACTGAGCCTTCAGGGATTACATTGGCATTAACGATTCCAAAGGTATGAAATGTGTCAGGAGCCACATTGCATTGTTCTCGACATCTATCTAAGGAATTGCTGGAGATCGAAGGACTGTCAGATCCTCCTCTGCATTTATCGTGATCATGTGGTCCTTTGCTATGTACTTTTTCTTCTGATGGAGACTGGAAGGCACCGCACTGGCTGAATGTACCCACGGGCGACAAAATAGGAAGTTGTATGCAGATCGAACATCCAGAACCTGGAACAACACATCGAAAGTGTATGGTCCGATTTCTACTGCGAGAATTATTTCCCCTCAAACTTCTCTCTTGGAGCCATCGAAAGCTCGGATAGTCATATTACTGGGTTGGATGTCAGCTTTGCTCATTCCAAGTTTCGTAATGGTGAAGAGTGGGCAGATGTTGAGCGCCGAGCCATTGTCAATCAGTGCCCGTGCCACTACCATTTCACCTGGATATGCAGTGCCTTATTATTTATGCTTAGTACCCTCTGGAGGTAGCTCCTCATCACTGAAAGTAATGGTGTTGGCTGCCAAGACTTGCCCTACCAGGTGCTGGAGATTTTCCACGGAGATATCTGTTGGCACATGTGCTTCATTTAAGTTTCAGATTTTGAGCAATGCTGAACGGTGAGCTTCAGAGGCCATAAGGAGACCAAGAATGGAGATCTGTGCCGGTGTCTTGTTCAACTGTTCAACTACTTGATACTCACTTTTCCGGATGATCTTGAGGAATTCTGTAACCTCTTCTCCAGTTAGGGCTTTCTTGGTAGCATCATTGTGCAAAGGGATCTCACCCATTTTATCCTTGCCTTTCTTCCGGATATGGCCTATCTTTTTAGATCGAATGGGCTACACTGAACACTGACCCAACCAAGTCGTTTCCACCACATTCGTCTCTAGATCGAGATCGGAAATGCTGTCAAGCCTCGGAAGTACTGCTCCTACTTTGAGCAAGTCTCCTTAAAAGCAGATAGGGTCATCAGAACAGGATCAGCCGAGGCTAAGACAAGTGGATAGGCCGGGCGAATAAGGCTTGCTACTGATAGAACTGGCTTAAAGGAAGAAGTAGCTGGCTAGAAAATTCTTGAGTTAGCGAGGTCGCCGAATGGAATATGCTCGTTATGAAGGAACTCTGAACCCAAATTCAGGTCCTTACAAGAATTTACCAACTTCTTTGTACATAGTAGCATCCTCCTGGTTATTTTCTGATTGATAGTAGGAACGATCGTGAACGGCCGCTTTCTCTTAGTTAGAGAACTATATTCTTTTCCTTCTCTTATTGACATTTTTGATGGACCGAAAGTTGCTAGCTTCCGTCTCATTACGGGACTGGGTCTCACTTTTTTGGGAGAATTAGAAGCGGAGAATTTCGTAAATTGAGTTGCCTAAGCGAAGTAGTAGTTGATCCCGTAGAGGCGGTAATATAAATAGGCATGTAAGTGGAGTGGTTGCTAAGACCAGTAACAAGAATCCCGGGCTTCAGATCGTCGAAGAAAGGTCCAGATATGGTCAACCAGAGAAAGGACTTCCGCTTTCCATTCCTTTCCTTGATAAAGGGATAGCAGAGTTGTCTTTATCCGGCAGCCTGCAAACGGAGGCTCCTTTCACAACCAGCCGAAACTTCGAAAAGGATTGTTGATGCTCTGATTGTAGACAAGAAGTTCATCGTAAGGGCTGCAAAGCACAACATCGGTGGACTAGTTAGAGGATGGGACGATAGAGCTCAAATCAATCGAATACCGTTCGTGACGGCTTCTCTCCATATCAAGGGTCTAGGCGGTCCCCATTCTCAGGTGGCTCTAGATGCCGTGCAAGGGCTTTCGCCTTAGATTCGGCCTGGTTCGATTATACGCGCAATTAATAAGCCTAAACTAGGGGGCAAGTGAAGTAGGGGTGGTCGAGGGGAGAAAAAGCCCTCAATAAAAGCGTCTATCTCCTGTTTAGGAAGAGAGAAAGTCGAATTCCACTAGAGAAACTGGAATTTCATTCTATAATATGAATTCCGCCAATAGAGGAGAAGAAGGCAGAGAGACGGAAGCAAGACTAGGACAGGAGCGGATACAAACGAGTTACTAGCTAAAGCCG